TTCGATTAGATTGTCATCTCGTATGCATCAATATGGAAATGTTTGATTGATATCAGAAGCCATGATTATTATTCAACTTTTTTATTCTTAATACAAATTGATTCTTATACAAATAGAATTTAGGATCTTGTTATGTTCTGGAATCAAACCAAGATATTGAAAAGCCCTTTAGGTATTAATTTGGAATAAGACTTTCTTTCTCTCGGCAGGAACGCAATATATTTCCTATGAAATATATAGAAACAAGAAGATTCAATAAGAGATATCGACGAATTTACTAATAAAAAAATATGAAATCAAAAAATCGACTGTTTCCATTTTATCTCTATCGAATTTGAATATCAGAATAGTGGATATAGTCACGATTCGATGGGTTAGGTCCACTTACTTTTTCTTTTGGATTTGTCGATTTCTAATCTCTCGAAAAAGGGAAAATATATATTTGGCGATTCAAGAGACGATTTATCATTATTCATTGTATTATAATATAATAAAAAAATCTTCAATTTTATTTTATAAATTACTCTCTAACTTTATTACCTTTATTACTTATTACTTAGTTATTATTAGAATGAAATTCAAAAAATTAGAAATTATACACTTTCATTTTCGAATGAAATTTTTACTATTAGAAAGTAATAGAAATAGAAAGTAATAGAAAGTAAAAGCCCCTTATCGGATTTGAACCGATGACTTACGCCTTACCATGGCGTTACTCTACCACTGAGTTAAAAGGGCCTTCTTAGTTTAATTCCTGACTGAGTCGATAGGTAAATAAAACCTATCTATATATATATATTAAATATATATACAATAGACGCATAGTGGTTAGTAGCTCATTTCGGAACTAGAAACGAGAATTTACTTCAAATTTGCTTAACGAGGTCTTTTTTGCTTTTTGAATATTGGATTTGATAAATATCCATGCAATGCATTATTTTACTTGAAATTGCCTACCACATCGAAATAGAACTAAATTCATTTGATTTATACATGTACTCAGCAATTTTACATCGACCCAAGAAATTTTATCTTGACATGTGATGAAGAGATACGGACTATCCTCTAAACAATAATTTTCTAAACAAAAAAGCAACTTTTGGATAACTTAACTTATCCATCCACCGTTTTTTCCTAATTAGAAGATGGATTCTATCTGACTTTCTTGGGTTAGTATTAGATAGGGATACTACTATTTCTTAACAATGAGATGAGGCAATCTATGAAGGAAAGTTAAAAAAAAAAGACGAAACTTAACCCCCTTTTTTCTTTTTTTATGTCAGACTAATAACTTCTTTAAAAGATTCTGTACTAGACTATTTTTAGATTTTTTTTAGTTAATATTTCCACTTCAAATAGAAAAAGAAAATATATCGATTTTTTTTAGAGAATTATGATTCGAATATGAATACAAATGTAAAATAAAAAAATGATAGAGAATGCTATCGACAAAAGAAAAAACCTTCTAAGCTAGTCATACCATTTGCTTATATTGACAATTTGAAAAAACTGATCATACTATGATCATAGTATGGTGGCGGTTGAGCAAGTATGCCCCCATCGTCTAGTGGTTCAGGACATCTCTCTTTCAAGGAGGCAGCGGGGATTCGACTTCCCCTGGGGGTAGGGTACTACGAAAGGAAGTTGATCTTGGATTATCCAGAAAGTTAGAATAGATTCTTCCTGGGTCGATGCCCGAGCGGTTAATGGGGACGGACTGTAAATTCGTTGGCAATATGTCTACGCTGGTTCAAATCCAGCTCGGCCCAATAATTCGCTGTCTACATAACCCTTTTTGTTTTGTATAAATGACAGAGAAGGGTAAGAAAAAAAGTCAAATTTCGGGGTATATTTCAACTTGACTTTTTTCTTTGTTTCTTGTGTCTAGTTCCTTTTTTGTTTCCATAAAAAACGACGATCTTGATCTTGATCTTGCTAAGGATCCCGATATGGATCCTTTAAATATAAACTTTAATGAACAGAGTCGAGAAAATAATCTTTTTTTTACAAAAAAAAAATAGATTATTAATCGATTTGATACTAATGCACGGATTACCAGCAATCCGTCTTGTTATCACTAAAGTGATATCCATATAGATCAAGATATTACTTGTGATTTTCTTTGTTACAAAACATTAATTTGAATCTAAAATTGAAATGATTCAAATGAAATCATAAGAAGGCATATCAAAGCTACCCCGCTTGAGTTCCATGGGATTGTAGTTCAATTGGTCAGAGCACCGCCCTGTCAAGGCGGAAGCTGCGGGTTCGAGCCCCGTCAGTCCCGGCGAATGAAATAAAAAAAGAAACAACCCCCCCCCCCACCTTTTGTTTCTGGGCAAGGGGATCAAAATAGTTTCGTTTATCTTTTTGTTTTATTTGTCTTTTTTCATCAAACAAAATCAAAGAGTATTTCCATTATTTTAACTAGCACGAATTAATGGTAGAGATACATATGTAAATTTAGTAGAATTCTAATTATTGGGAGCATTCCACACTTCAAGAAAGAGATACTGTACGAGGTTTCTGCTTTTTGTCAATTAATCTCCCATTAACTCGTGTAGTAAAATGGAATAGGATAGCGTATAATACGTTTGCCAAGAGTACCTAATATATAATATACTTTCTTTTAAGTCAAGGAATTGAAAATCGTTCGAATACAACCAAGGAAAGAGGATATTTCAAAAATAAAGATAAAATTAGTCTTCCCTAATGATTAGTCTTCCCTAATGAATATGCTCTTTTTAAAGATTAGAATCGATGTCGAAGAAAAAACTCATAAGTCATAAGAAAGTTTAAATAGTTAATTTTTTTGACTCTTTTAGTTTTTTTTTACCAGGACTCATCTTTATCACACTCCCTTTCTTTGTTTTCCAAAAAGATGATAGATCCTTAATTTTTTTTTAGTTCAATTTGAACTTCGTACTTGTTTTCTCTATTTGATTTCTATTGTTTATTTAAGGTTCGTTACAAACTATTTTTGTAACCAATCGAAGTAGAAAAGGTTTTTTATGATACAATCATTAGATGATTGTACAAGCAAAGTAAAGTACTAGGTTGTAGAAAAGAAAGCGGGGAAAAAAAAGCATAAATAAATATTTTGTGATTGGATCAGGAATCTCATTATGTATTCGATGTGGATAAAAGATCTTCCTATGTTATACTATTAAATTCTTGACGATGAATCAATTTTATAGCTCCGATATTGTTATTCATGATATTTGTTTCATTCGATCTCATCGAAAGCTAATTCATCTGAGTAAGTTTACAAGCGAAAGATTTCTCATCTCTATGGGATTAAATCCCGAGATATTCCAAAGAAAAAAAAATAAACGATTAAATTATGGAAGTCAATATTCTTGCATTTATTGCTACTGCACTCTTCATTCTCGTTCCTACTGCTTTTTTGCTTATAATTTACGTAAAAACGGTTAGTCAAAATAATTAATTTGAATACAATTTTACTATCAATGAAAAAAAAGGATTTGAATTTCTCATCTTAAATGAAAGGAATGCATTAGACTCAGTAGTAGTATCCTAAGGGCCTTGCTAGTATGGTAGAAAGAGATCTCTTTCTACCATACTAGCGATTATGGTTACTGTAATGTATAAAGATACAAGTGAAATATTTTAATATAAAGGAATCCACCTATATCTCTCTTTTTATTTAGAAATGTTAATATAAATTAAATAAAATATGAAATGTATGTACATGCTTTCTCAATTTCATTTGTTTGTTTGATCCATTTAATACAGATAATTCGATGGAAACTTCTTCAGATTTCGAAAAGGGGTTATCCCATGAATAGTTAACGGTGTAAACCCTGATATAAAAATAGAAACTGAGTCAATAAAACATAATTCCAATTTCTAAAAAAAAAAAAAAATCTAAACAAAATTGCCGACCGGTCTAGAAAACGAAAACAATTGATACAGATTGATAGAGTTTGATTATTACCGCAATTAGGAGTACGCCTAGAGTCCACTTCTTCCCCACACTACGAGAGAGAGAGAAAATGTAAAAACTACCATTAAACCAGCCCATGCGAGACTTACTATATCCATGTGAATTCTGTCCCCTATTTCTATGAATATGAAGAAACTATTCCATTATTGTTCACTAATAATAGTGAAATCACTGGTGCAGAGTCAAAAAAAGGGAGAGATATTCGGTCACCATTGATGAACTACTCCAAAAAACCCACTTATGATTCTTATCATGAGTTATTTTTATTGTTATTCTTATTATAGAATTTATAGTAGAATCGACAAGATGTAAACACAAGTAAACAGACATTTTTCGAAGTATCCAAGGAATTTGACTCACATGTAGAAAGAATCCGACTTTTTCTTTCTTTTCTCGTTTTTTCTTTTTTTTTTTAAGTAAAACGAAAGGCAATTCTGGATCTAATCTAATATTGATTGAATATCTGAGCATTCTGAGACTTTCATGAGTCTGTATCCAAAGTATCTTAGTTCCTTTCCAAAACTATTAATTTAACTCCCTCGCTGGCTATCCAATCTAATTAAAGACTCAGACGGACCCCCCCCCACTTTACATTACGTTTTCCTTGAATCTGATAGGCAAAATTTTAGGTTAGAGAATCGAACCTCCAGAGCCGGGGGCTTAGAATCATAAAAAGAAAGTATCAAGAGTCTTTTCCTACGTTTGTTATAGTTATAATAGGGGATTTCAAATCTGTTGTTGAGGCGGCACCCGGATTTGAACTGGGGAAAAAGGATTTGCAGTCCCCCGCCTTACCACTCGGCCATGCCGCCAAAACGATAGAAACTAGATTCAAATTTGCTCTTTTTTTTTCACCATAGATTTTCAGTCACAAAATATAGAATCCAGTACAAATAAGAACCATTAACTATTGACTGTAAATTCATGACCCTTTTTGAATTCAAATCTACATTTTTTTATTTCTAATAATTTCTAATAATATAAAAAAATCATTAGAAATGGATTTATAACTAATCTATATTGAGTTTTTAAAATGAAAAAGAAATGTTCTTCCATTTCAATTATAACAGTAATTATGAGTATATGTAAACCCCAAAATCAGAACATACGTTACGTTGTGTTATAGAGCTATAGCTCGATAGTGGGGTATTTTATCTCTCCAGGGATGCTTTTGAGGAGTAATTCTCAATAAATTTTTGTATTTCAATTTTTCATTGAATACATTGAAGAGAAAATTGAATTTTTGATAGAGCACAGCATGTTCTGCCCCAATCCCAATATAGAACTGTACTACAATAAAAGAAGAAAAAGAGACATATATATCTGTGCATTCTTTTTTATTTTAATAATAATCAAAAAGAATAAATAAAAAAACATAGGTTTTCTTACCTAAAGGATATCCTAAATATTCGATTCAAAATAGGTCAAAATCAATCTCGTTTCTGCAAATCATTTTTTGAACAATGAAATACAAATACATGAAAAAGTAAGTGGGTAAAAAAAGGTTTTCTATTTATTATATGTTTATCTGCTTGAACAGATCCAATCATCAATACATTTTTTTATGGTATGCAATCGAATTGGAATATGTAATATCATAGGTGAAAATGAAATTACTTTTTTCTCGTCTTTACAAAACTCCATAAGTTCCAGTGGTATTTATCAATTCTGTTCCATTTGGATCTCTTTCTTATAAAACATTCTACTAGTCTCCGTTCATACGTATTTCATACATTCCATATATCTTGGAGTTGGATAAAATTTCATGTGATTCAGTAAACAGAATAGAAATTCCATTATTGCTAGATCGAATTCTATGGATATGATTCGGTGAAGAATGAGAGATGGGATGGGCTTTTTTCAATAAACGGATAAATGGGAAATTCAAAAAAGATGCTCGGGGATGGAAAAGAGGGAACATCTACAATACCTGGATTTAATCAGATACAATTTGAAGGGTTTTATCGGTTTATTGATCAGGGTTTAATAGAAGAACTTTATAAATTTCCAAAAATTGAAGATATAGATAACGAAATTGAATTTCAATTATTTGTGGAAACATATCAATTGGTAGAACCTCTAATAAAAGAACGAGATGCTGTCTACGAATCACTTACATATTCTTCTGAATTATATGTATCCGCGGGATTAATTTGGAAAACCGGTAGGAATATGCAAGAACAACGAATTTTTATTGGAAACATTCCTTTAATGAATTCCCTTGGAATTTCTATAGTAAACGGAATATACAGAATTGTAATCAATCAAATATTACAAAGTCCTGGTATCTATTACCAGTCAGAATTGGATCATAACGGGATTTCGGTCTATACCGGCACCATAATATCAGATTGGGGAGGCAGGTTAGAATTAGAGATTGATAAAAAAGCAAGAATATGGGCTCGTGTGAGTAGGAAACAGAAAATATCTATTCTAGTTCTATCATCAGCTATGGGTTCGAATCTAAGAGAAATTCTAGAGAATGTTTGCTACCCTGAAATTTTCTTATCTTTCTTGACCGATAAGGAGAAAAAAAAAATTGGGTCAAAAGAAAATGCTATTTTGGAGTTTTATCAACAATTTTCGTGTGTAGGAGGGGATCCAATATTTTCTGAATCCTTATGTAAGGAATTACAAAAAAAATTCTTTCACCAAAGGTGTGAATTAGGAAGGATTGGTCGCCGAAATATTAACTGGAGACTTAATCTTAATATACCTCAGAACAATATATTTTTGTTACCACGAGATATATTAGCAGCTGCCGATCATTTGATTGGTATGAAATTTGGAATGGGGACACTTGATGATATGAATCATTTGAAAAATAAACGTATTCGCTCCGTAGCGGATCTTTTACAAGACCAGCTCGGGTTAGCGCTGGCTCGTTTAGAAAATGTAGTTAAGGGAACTATAGGCGGAGCAATTAGGCATAAATTGATACCTACTCCTCAGAATTTGGTAACTTCAACTCCGTTAACAACTACTTATGAATCCTTTTTTGGATTACACCCATTATCTCAAGTTTTGGATCGAACTAATCCATTGACACAAATCGTTCATGGGAGAAAGTTGAGTTATTTGGGCCCTGGCGGATTAACAGGACGAACTGCTAATTTTCGGATACGAGATATCCATCCTAGTCACTATGGACGTATTTGCCCCATCGACACGTCTGAAGGAATCAACGTCGGACTTATTGGATCTTTATCAATTCATGCCAGGATTGGTGATTGGGGGTCATTAGAAAGTCCATTTTATGAACTCTTTGAGAAATCAAAAAAAGCACGGATACGGATGCTTTTTTTATCACCAAGTCAAGATGAATATTATATGATAGCGGCAGGAAATTCTTTGGCTCTTAATCGGGACATCCAAGAAGAACAGGCTGTACCAGCTCGATACCGCCAAGAGTTTTTGACTATCGCATGGGAAGAGGTTAATCTTCGCAGCATTTTTCCTTTCCAATATTTTTCCATTGGAGCTTCCCTAATTCCTTTTATCGAACATAATGATGCGAATAGAGCTTTAATGAG